ACATTTTTTTGATTATCGATCTACTAACAGAAATTCAATGCGTAATCTTAGCATTCAATGTGTATTCCTAAATAATCTCATTTTTCAATTATTCAACCATTTCATTTTACCAAGTTCAATGTTAGTCAGATTAGTCAACATTTATATGTTTCGATGCAACAACAAGATTTTATTTGTAACAAGTAGTTTTGTTGGTTGGTTAATTGGTCACATTTTTTTCATGAAATGGGTTGGATTGGTATTAGTCTGGATACAGAAAAATGATTCTATTAGATCTAATAAGTACCTAGTGTCAAAATTGAGAAATTTTAGGGCTCGAATCTTTAGTATTCTTTTATTTATTACCTGTGTCTACTATTTAGACTCACCCATTTTTACTGAGAAACTGAGAGAAATCTCAAAAAGAGAGGAAGAAACAGATCTAGAAATAGAAACAACTTCAGAAACGAGGGGGACTAAACAGGAACAAGAGGGATTCACCGAGTTAAAAATATTTAAAGAAAAAAAAGATTTCCACCGTAAATTAAAATTACTAAAAAGATTAATATGTAAAATACATATACTAAGAGATAGGAAGAGATTCGACCACCCCCTAGATATTTAAAACTTTCTCCTACTAAAAAACTCGCAATACCAAACCCATTTGTAATTCCATCTATTATTCGTCTATCAAAAAAATTAAATACTTCAGCAAAAAATCTTATACCTTGAGTTAAGAAGGCTATATAGAAAAAATCAAAATAACCACGATTATACGCCCATGCATAGATTCCATATTTAATTTTTTCATCAACAAATTTCAGTTTATTAGAAATACTTTTAACAAATGAATTAAAGAAATAGAAATTCTCTAAAGATGAATAAACTGGCTTATATAAAAAAGAAGCTATCAGGATTCCGCAAGAGGCTATACTGACTGAAAAAGTTGCATTTATTATAAATTCATACCAATCCCAACCAGTAACTATTTGTTGCTTTTGCGGTAAAAGGTTTATAGACGGAGTTAACACTCTGGATAAAATATCCAGCTGCAGTCCTTTTCGATTGAAGAAAGGAATTCCTATGACTCCAATGAAGAAAGTAAATAAACCTAATAGAAGCATAGGAAATTGCATAGTATTGTCCGACTCATGAGGATAGTAAAAAATATTCTTAGTACCGAAATTTGGAATAGTAAAAAAAGGTACCGTCATACTTCTTACATTACTATTAATTCTATTTTTTTCTTTGAAAAAAAAAGGAATCCTTTTATCATTATTCCTTATTAATAAAAGTAGCAAAGAAAAATTGTTTTTAACCCCCTTTTTCCCTTCCCTACCCCATAAAGAAATTGAATAGACCGATCTTTTTTTTTTTCCACTGTAAGTTTGAAAATAAACATTTAAATGTCCCTCAAAAGTAAGTAAATAGATCCGAAACATATAAAATGCGGTTAATCCCGCAGTGGAACAGGCAATTATTGCAAAAATTGGCGAATACAACCAACTATCAGCAAGAATTTCATCTTTGGACCAAAAACACCCAAGAGGCGGAATACCACAAAGAGAAAGTGTACCTACTAAAAAAAAAGTTTTGGTCATAGGTACCTGTTTTCTTAAACCTCCCATAAGAACCAGACTTTGGCTTTTATCTGGAGAATAGCCAACAATCGTTTCCATTGAATGAATAATGGATCCGGAGCCTAAAAACAACAAAGCTTTCGAATAAGCATGAGTAATTAAATGAAACAAAGCAGTTCGATAAGAACCCATACCTAGAGCGAACATCATATATCCCAATTGAGACATTGTAGAATAAGCTAAACCTCTCTTAATATCTTTTTGAGCAAGAGCGAAAGTGGTCCCTAAAAGTAATGTTATTATACCTATCAAAGCTATTAGATTCATTATGTAAGGTAAAACTATTAAAAGCGGGAAAAGTCGGGCGATAAGAAAAATCCCGGCCGCTACCATAGTAGCGGCATGTATAAGAGCTGAAATAGGAGTAGGCCCTTCCATAGCATCAGGTAACCATACATGAAGGGGGAATTGGGCAGATTTGGCAATTGCACCAGCAAATAATAAACAGGCACACAAACTAGCAAATAAAAAATTAACTTCATTATCATAAACCAAGTTATTTACTATTTCAAACAAATCCCGAAATTCTAAACTCCCCGTTATCCAATAAAAGCCTAAAATTCCTAATAATAAACCAAAATCTCCAACGCGATTAGTCACAAAAGCTTTTTGACAAGCATTGGCTGCAGTAGGCCGGGTGAACCAAAAGCCTATTAATAGATAAGAACACATTCCAACCAATTCCCAAAAAAAATAAATTTGTATCAGATTAGAACTAGTAACCAATCCTAACATTGACGTATTGAAAAAACTCATATAAGCAAAAAACCTCAAATATCCCTCATCATGAGACATATAATTGTCACTATAAATAAGAACCATAATTCCAACAGTAGTGATTAATATTAACATAATAGAAGTAAGGGGGTCCACTAAATAGCCAAATTCTAAAGAAAAGTCATTATTGATAGTCCAAGAACATATAGATAGATAGATAGAAGTGTTATTTTTTTCTTGAATAAACAGATAGGTTGAAAAACTCATAACTATACTTAATAATACAATACTAAGAAAAACCCACATACGACGAAGATCTTTTGTTGCCGTAGGAAAAAGTAAAAGTCCTACTCCTATTACTATAGGAACTGGAAGTAGAATAAAGGGTATAATCTGTGAATATTGATATGTATATTGCATAAAAATAAATAAAATATTTATATCGTAAAAAATTGTTTATGGTTTACCGGTTCTTAGATTTTTTGAAATGAAAGGGGTCGGTTAATAAAAAAAAAATATATATAGAATTTTATAAACTTAATGACTTTAAATATTTTAAATTTTTTTTTGAAATATTTCAAATCAAGAGATTTAAGTTGTTGAAATGATATTAACAAATTACTCTTTTAAAAAACAACAAACATAGTACTTTTAGTAAAATTTGATTAAAAAAATTAAAATGGAAATTTTCATCTTAACTTAATTCTTTGTGCATATTATTACAAAAATTTCTATATAGATAGAGCAAAGAGGAAAAATTCCACCAAAACAAGTATTTGAGAGGAATCATAAAAAAACTATCATTTTTTTTTTTCAGAAAATTTATTTTTTTTAGTTAGCTTAGTCAGAATCATTAACCCATTGGTTTTTGGAAACAGGTTAAGTGTCTTTTTTTGTAATAAAAGACATTTCTTTTTTTTAGTTAAAAGTTACGATCTTCAAACTATAACACCCAAGACTTTACTTTTTCGAAAATTAATAAAATAGCTTTTAGAAATGATTTCTTTTGGAATTTTGAATAGATAGTAAGTACTGGTCTGTTGCACTTTTTCAACTTCTATTAAAATTAGACGTACTTTTTGTGTGAGCCTGGAATTCAATTGGAATTTTATTTCCAAATTAATAATGTACGGGGAAGAGGTGTTTATTAAAACTTTGGAACCTTTTTTTATGTATTTTAGTCCGTTTTATTCCCTATATTAATACATGTTTATTACCTGTATTAATAACGACAAAAATAAAGTTCACAGCTTTACGGAGATATAAAGGTGAATACAGAGTAATTTTTTTGTCTTTTTTATTTTGTTTCGGGTATTAGCACTCTATTTACGAAATTTATATTTTCTTCAGTGTTTTAGTAAAGGGTGTATCAACTAGAAAAGAAATAAATAGCTGTAGAATTAATCCTTAAAAATATTGGGTTTTGAACAATAGCTACTAAATGTCTTTGACATCCAACTATTAAAGAGTTTTTCTTTTTTTTTTTAATGGCAGTTCCCAAAAAACGTATTTCTAGCTCAAAAAAACGTATTCGTAAAAATCTTTGGAAAAAGAAAGGGTATTTGACAGCAATGAAAGCTTTTTCATTAGGTAAATCTCTTTCTACAAGGAATTCAAAAAGTTTTTTTTATGCAACAAATAAATAATCAAAGATTGAAAAAGTCTTAGTTGCTTTGATTCGAAAAGGAGTCAGTCTAATTTATTTCTAATTTTTTGTTTTGACCCGCTGAATAGCAATGAAAAATTGAATTTGTTTCGCTTTTTTAATTAAAAAAGGTTTTTGTGTACTAAAATTAACGTAAAATACTATACTTTTTTTTTATTTGAAAAAAAAAAAAATAAACAGAAGATTTAACCTTTATTTTGAGTATAGTATGCTTTATCGTTTTTATGATGGGGAAAAAAAGAATCCCCATCAATTTGCTACTAAAAGGTTTTCACTTTTATTGTGCCCATTTTATAGACTAACTATTCTATTTAGTATATTAACTGTATAAGAAATCTATTTCTTAAACTAATTAAATTAGAGAAGAACAGATAGAAAATTTGTATTCACTATTCTATTAGATTGTTTAAACTAATTAATTTAAATGTGTTTTATAACTTTCTAAATACTTCTTTATTTAAGTAACTATCACTAAATAGACCCGAATTTTTAAATTAACCTAATTAAAAAAAAAGAGAAACTTTTTGCTTTTTTAAATGATTATAGAAAAAATACGCCTATTTTAGATCTTACGGTTCCACTGAAGGATAAATCAATAAATATAGAAAGATATATTCCATTGAATTGATTACTTCAATATTGACAATTGAACATAAAAAGGTTATTATGATTTCGAACAAGCCGCTATGGTGAAATCGGTAGACACGCTGCTCTTAGGAAGCAGTGCTAGAGCATCTCGGTTCGAGTCCGAGTGGCGGCATGGCATCTTCTAAAAGATTCAATCCTATACTGAGTTCAATTCCCAAACTCAATTTAATTATCCTATAATTGATATTGAAATCCGCACCACTTTTTTATTTTCAAATTTTTATGATATTTTATACTTTAGAGCATATATTTACCCATATATCCTTTTCATTAGTTTCAGTTGTAATTACAATTCATTTGTTAACCTTATTCGCAGATGCAATTGTAAGACTATATGATTCGTCGGAAAAGGGGATAATGGCTGCTTTTTCCTGTATAACAGGATTATTAGTTACTCGTTGGATTTATTTGAAACATTTACCATTAACTAATTTATATGAGTCATTAATCTTTCTTTCGTGGAGTTTCTCCAGTATTCATATGATTCCGTATTTCAAAAAAATTAAAACCTATTTAAATTTAAACGCAATAACCGCGTTAAGTGCTATTTTTACCCAAGGTTTTGCTACTTCAGGTCTTTTAACTGAAATGAACGAAAGTAAAATTTTAGTACCTGCTCTCCAATCCCATTGGTTAATGATGCACGTAAGTATGATGGTATTGAGCTATGCAGCTCTTTTATGCGGATCATTAGTATCACTAGCTCTTCTAGTAATTACATTTCAAAATTTCCTAAGATATTTTACTAAAAGCAAAAATTTAATAACTGAGATATTTTTGCTGGGCATGATTGATTACATAATCGAAAAAGAGAATCCTTTAATAAACACTTATTGTATTTTTTCTAGGAATTATTACAGGTTTCGAGTGATTCAACAATTGGATTTTTGGAGTTATCGTATAATTAGTATAGGTTTTTTTTTTTTAACAATGGGTATTCTTTCGGGAGCAGTATGGGCTAATGAAGCATGGGGATCCTATTGGAATTGGGATCCAAAGGAGACTTGGGCTTTTATTACTTGGACCGTATTTGCAATTTATTTACATATTCGAACGAATAAAATTTTGGAAAGTGTAAATTCGGCAATTATGGCTTCGCTCGGCTTTCTTATAATTTGGATATGCTATTTTGGGGTTAATTTATTCGGAATAGGGTTACATAGTTATGGTTCATTTCCAGTAATATATAATTGAATTGAAAAAAGGACTTGAAAAATACAAAATAAACATAGGAATAGGACAGTATAAGTGTATATAAGAAAACTTTATGTAATCCATCGAGAACCTTTTGCTTTGATTTTTTTTTTCATTTCTATTATTCGCTTCAAAAGGTTCTCGATGGATTACATACCTGGTTCGAATCTAATTCTAATTTCTTTTACTAAAACTCAGAGAAAATAAAGTACTTAGTTTTCATTGTTCAACAACCAATTTTAAAAATGAAAAGATTTTTTTAGTTTACTCACAAAAACTATGAATAAAAAAAATTAGATAGAAGAGTTTCAACTTTATCAACTGATAGTGAGAAAACGAAATCGGGATAAATACCAATAGATATTATGGGTAAAAGAATAGAAATCAAAAGAAACAATTCTCGCGGCCCAGAATCAACAAAATAAGAGTTTTGGGCATTAGAAAGCTTGTATCCATAGAACATTTGGCGTAACATAGATAATGAATAAATAGGCGTTAATATTATTCCAATTCCCATTCCAAAAGTAATTAGGATTTTGGGTATTAAAAGATATTTTTTGCTATTAAGTATTCCAAAAAATACTACCAATTCTGCAACAAAACCGCTCATGCTCGGTAATGCAAGAGAGGCCATTGATAAGATACTGAAAGTCGTAAATATTTTTGGAATTGTGATAGCCATTCCACCCATTTGATCGAGATAAAGGAAACGTATTCGATCATAACTCGTTCCTGCCAAGAAAAAAAGTGCAGCGCCAATCAATCCATGAGAGATTATTTGTAAAATGGACCCATTGATTCCGGTATCGCTTATAGAACCAAGTCCTAGAATTATGAAACCCATATGTGATACGGAAGAATAAGCTATTCTTTTTTTTAAATTACGTTGATCGGGAGATGTTAAAGCTGCATAGATTATTTGAATTGTGCCGACTATCAGCAAGCAAGGAGAAAATACAGAATGGGCACGAGGTAATAATTCCATATTTATCCGAACCAATCCATAAGCTCCCATTTTTAATAAGAGTCCAGCTAGAAGCATACAAGTACTGTAATGTGCCTCTCCGTGAGTGTCTGGTAACCAAGTATGGAAAGGTATAATCGGCGATTTAACAGCAAAAGCAATAAAAAATCCAATATAGAAGAGAATTTCGAGTTCTACAGGATATGATTGATTAGCTGATGTTTCAAAATTTAATGTAGGTTCATTAGAACCAGCTAAACAAATACCTAGAATTGCCATTAATAAAAAGGCGGAACTTCCTGCAGTGTACAAAATAAATTTTGTCGCTGAATACAAACGTTTCTTTCCTCCCCACATAGATACAAGTAGATAAACCGGAATTAATTCTAATTCCCACATGATGAAAAAAAGTAAAATGTCTTGAGAAGAGAATAGTCCTATTTGACCGCTATACATTGCTAACAGCATAAAATGGAATAATCGGGACTCGCGAGTAACTGGCCGAGCCGCTAAAGTAGATAAAGTAGTGATAAACCCAGTCAGCAAAACAGGTCCTATAGAAATTCCATCTATTCCCAGTCTCCAGGAAAAATCGAAAAAATGGATCCATTTATAATCTTCTGTCAGTTGGATTAATGGCTCGTCCAATTGGAAATGATACCCGAATGCATAGGTTGTTAGAAGGAGTTCTATGATACATATACAAATTGTATACCACCTAATTACTTTATTTCCTCTATGAGGAAAAAAGAAAATTAAGGAACCCGCAAATATTGGCAAAGCTACAACTATCGTTAACCAAGGAAAAAAATTCGTAGTAAAAACAAGATAGACTTGGACCAGAAAAGCGCGTACTCAAAAAAATAGATTTTTTTGAGTACGCGCTTTTGTCGGTAAAGGGAAAAAAAGAAAATGGAGTCGTATTCAAGTCGGGTTTTTTAGAACGTATCAATAAGCTAGACCCATACTTCGAGTTGTTTCATGCCACAAATAAACCCGAATACTCAAGAAATCTGTTGGACAGGCGGATTCACATCTTTTACAACCCACACAATCCTCTGTTCTTGGAGCAGAAGCTATTTGCTTAGCTTTACAACCGTCCCAAGGTATCATTTCTAATACATCTGTGGGGCAAGCTCGGACACATTGAGTGCACCCTATACACGTATCATAAATCTTTACGGAATGTGACATCGGGTATATCTTATTTATAATAAATAAATTTTCGATCTAGTAAACTTGTAAATCAATCAGATATTTAGATACCAGATGAATTAATGAGTTAGGGTTAGCAGAATTTTTTTAATTACTCTACTTACGGATTGATTCATGGGATAGAACCAAGATACTTTGATTTCTTATATTTTCGCAAATCTGATCATAAATTCTGTATAATACAAATACACACTGAGTCGAATTTATGAATATTAGAATTTCTCTGCTTAATACTACTTATAATTGATACTACTTATTTAACAAATTCGATTGATTGATACGAGTTGATTTTTTGTTACGATAAATTGACGAAACAATAGCTGGTCCAATAGCTGCTTCAGCGGCTGCAATGGCCATAACAAAAATGGAGAAAATATTTCCTTTTAATTGGCGACTGTCAAAAAAATCCGAAAATGTTACTAAATTTATATTAACCGCATTCAGTATAAGTTCAAGACACATAAGAGTTCTAACCATATTTCGGCTGGTAATCAATCCATAGATACCAATAGAAAATAAATAGGCACTCAAAACAAGTAAATGTTCGAGCATCATTGACCAACTCCTTAGAAATTTCGATTCATTTCAATAGAACATGAATAACAAGGCAACGCGCGTTCAATTGACAATAACCTAAAAACAAAGTATGGAACAACTAACTATATTGTAAATAAGTCGAATAAAAAAGTTTCTATTTTAGGCATAACACAACCCATTTCAAATTCTGGAAATAAAAGCGATAACACAGAGTGAAGTTTGATTTGGATTGCTATTGATAAGTTGCTAAATTTATTATTATTGCCGCGCCACGGAAATTGCACCTATCAAACCGACTAAAAGAATTATCGAGATCAATTCAAAGGGAAGAAAAAACTCTGTTGATAAATGAATTCCAATCTGTTGACTATTACTTATCAAATCTTGTTCTATAATCTGGTTTGATCTTGTAGTCCAAATAATCCCGTACCATGACGTATCTGTAATAGTCGTGTTTAGTAAACCAAACATGCTTGTACAAACCAACAAAGTAACCCCATTCCCGACAGTCCAAAGATTCAAATCTTTGTAATAGCCTGAACCATTCATAAACATTACAGCAAATATTATTAAAACATTTATAGCTCCCACATAAATAAGGAGTTGTGCAGCAGCTACAAAATAAGAATTTGATAGAATATAGAATAGGGATATAGAAACAAGAGCTAATCCCAATGAAAAGGCAGAATAAATTGGGTTTGTAAATAATACTACGCCTATACCTCCTAAGATAAGACCTAATCCCAGAAAGACGAAAATAAAACCATGTATGGGTCCATGCAAATCCATTATATGCAGGCTAATAGATAAAAAAATAAAAAACATTTTCATGACCTTATTGAAACCAGACTAGAAAAAAATGGTTGATTTGATGATTCAAAAACAAATTGACTTGGATTAAATCCTTGGGGGTGTGAATTAATTGTGAATTAATGTGGGTACATTTATTGGAAAATTTTTTTTTAATGAAGTATTTACTGATTTTTTAGTTGAGTCGAATTCAAAATGGTTCGAATTGTATAATCGTCAATTACTACCATAGGTAACCGACCCAGGGCTATTTGATTATAATTCAATTCGTGACGATCATAAGTAGAAAGTTCATATTCTTCAGTCATTGCTAAACAGTTTGTTGGACAATACTCAACACAGTTACCACAAAATATACATACTCCGAAATCAATACTGTAATGAAATAATCGTTTCTTGCGAATATTGGTTTCCAATTTCCAATCAACGATAGGTAGATCGATAGGACATACACGAACACATACTTCACAAGCAATACATTTATCAAATTCAAAATGGATTCGTCCGCGGAAACGCTCCGCGTTGATTACTTTTTCATAAGGATACTGAATAGTTATGGGGAAACGATTTATGTGAGATAAGGTAATCATGATACCTTGACCAATGTACCTTGCAGCTCGTACTGTTTGTTGACCATAATTCCTGAACCCAGTTATCATAGGGAACATATCATGAATATATATAAAGAGTTTTTTTGTTTATTTCTCTTGTTTACTAAAAGGTGAGAATTAAAGTAGATCATATTCTTTTAGAGTGAAAATAGTTGAGAAGAAGTTGTTAATAATAGATTACCAAGAGAAATAGGTAAAAGAAATTTCCATCCAAGACTCAATAGTTGATCCATTCGTATTCTAGGTAAAGTCCATCTTATTGTGATAGGAATGAACAAGAACAAATAAGTTTTAGCTAATGTAATAAACATATCAATTGTTGATTCAAAAACACCATATGATTTCTTTATTTCAAAAAAAGGAGAAACAAATAGGTATGGAATAGAGATATTCCAACCCCCTAAATAAAGAACAGTTACAAATAATGAAGAAACTAATAGGTTTAAATAGGAAGCAACGTAAAATAAACCAAATTTTATACCCGAATATTCGGTTTGATAACCAGCAACTAATTCTTCTTCTGCTTCGGGTAAATCAAAAGGTAATCTTTCACATTCTGCTAGGGAAGATATTATAAAAATAATAAATCCTATAGGTTGACGCCACAAATTCCATCCCAAAAAACCATATTTTGATTGTGCCTCAACTATATCAACTGTACTTGAACTATTAGATAATCATAGTCGGTGACAGCATCACAGTTTCCATCGCTATTCCAGAACCGTACATGAGATTTTCATTTCATACGGCTCCTTGAGTAGCCTTAAATAAATATAAGGATCTGATCAGTATTATTTTATCTGAATATGTTTATAAGATGAATAGAGTCAAATTTTATTGTACGATCCCGAATTAGACCAATTTAATTCTGTTTGTTCTGCTTTAATAGTTCTATATATTATTATATTAATTTGAATTAATAGAAATTAAAGTACTTCTGAATTGATCTCATCCTTTGATTTAATGATTTCAAAAATAATTTGAAGTTTTATTTGTTGAGTAATAACTTAATTCTTCAATAAACTACCCATTCTAAAGATCTTCTTTTTTCCATACGAAAAGAATTCATAGCATAATTTATCAATTATGCTATGAATTATATATATAAATAAAAATATAGAAACAATAAAACTAGCAAGAAAGAATAAAAAAAGATACTTTTTTGTAGACTCTAATTGTCTTTATTTCTCGTTTTGTTGTCGTTTCTAGTCTTCTTTCTGGTTCTGCGAAAAGTCGAGTTACAAAAAAAGGTAAAGGATTATTTCGTTTCCAATAGTAATTTTTTTAATCGATGGATAGGAGCATACTCTGGATTGGAATTGTGGGGAGTACTGCCTGATCATTTCTACTAATTTAAAGCCCCAATTAATATTCTTTGTACATTAATGCAGAAATATTCTTTTACAGAATCTCTATTACAAATCCTTTGTGTATCTTAGTGTTTCTACTCATCCACTCGTTTTTGTTCAAGCATCCATTCCATTAAAAGGTAGTATGTATGATAATACATTCAAACCGTAGTGAAAACTCACTAGGGTGTGGTGTATCTTTTTAGCCCGTGTCAAGTCAGGATGACTCATTACCGAATCTTGGGGCAAAAGGTTTCGTTTGTATATATTTATTTCCATTTAACTCTCTAAGACTTAGACATAGAAAATGAGACTTAATTTTTTTACGACCTGTTTATAAATAAGCCGTTTTCTTTCACTCATATAACTCTCGGATTTAGTTCATCCAGCCAAATACTCAAAAAAAAATGAAAAATGAAGAGATTTACTCAACTCCGTTTTACCATAAAGGAAAAATAAGAGAACTATTTATGTCTTAACGAAGCACACGTAGAGATATTGATAAGACACAGAAAGTTAATGGTATTTCATAACTAATCGATTGAGCAGCAGCTCGTAGACCACCTAAAAAAGAATATTTATTATTTGATCCGTATCCTGACATAAGAAGGCCAATCGGAGCAATACTTGAAATGGCAATCCATAAAAAAACACCAATATTGAGATCCAATAAAACAAGACGAGAACCAAAAGGAACTACCAAATAGCTTACTAAAATGGATACGACCGCTATGGAAGGTCCGATACTGAATAAACGAGTATCTCCTCTAGATGGAAAGAGGTTTTCTTTGAAAAGTAATTTTGCCCCATCAGCTAAAGCTTGAAGAACTCCTAAAGGTCCAGCGTATTCAGGTCCAATACGTTGTTGTATCCCTGCGGATATTTCTCTTTCTAACCATACAATTACTAGTACACCCGTTGTGATTCCCAATACAGGAGTAAAAATAGGAATAAGTATCCATATAATTCCACAAGCCTCTTGTAAAAAAAACAATCTAGAAAAGGAATTTATATCTTGTACTTCTATTATATCAATTATCATTTTAACGATCAACTTCTCCCATAATGATATCTATGCTACCTAGTATTGTCATAATATCAGCCAATTTCATTCTTTTAACTAACTGAGGAAGAATTTGCAAATTGATAAAACCGGGCGGGCGAATTTTAAACCTCCAAGGAAACCCACACTGATCCCCTATCAGAAAAATTCCCAATTCTCCCTTTGGGGCTTCAACTCTCGCATAGAGTTCTTGTTTCGGCAATTCAAATGTAGGAGAAGGTTTTTTGCTAATAAATCGATAGTCAAAGTCATTCCATTCTGGATTTTTTTCTCTATCAAAGTATCGGATTTCTAAATTTTCATATGGCCCCCCGGGAATTGCTTCTAGAACCTGTTGAATAATTTTTATGGATTCTGTCATTTCACCAATGCGAACTAGATACCGAGCTAAAGAATCTCCTTCTTTTTGCCACTGTACTTCCCAATCAAATTCGTCGTAACGCTCATACTGATCAACTTTACGTAGATCCCATTGTTTTCCAGAAGCTCGCAGCATTGGTCCTGATAAACCCCAATTTATTACTTCCTCTCTTGCAATAATGCCTATCCCCTCAACTCGTTCTAAAAAAATAGGATTTCGTGTAATAAGTTTTTGATATTCAGTAACTCTTGTTAAAAAATAATTGCAAAAATCTAAACATTTATCTATCCAGCCATAGGTTAAATCGGTCGCTACTCCTCCAATACGAAAAAAATTATGCATCATTCTCATACCAGTGGCAGCTTCAAATAGATCATAAACTAATTCTCTTTCTCTGAAAATATAGAAGAAAGGAGTCTGTGCCCCAATATCTGCCATAAAAGGTCCGAGCCATAAGAGATGCGAAGCTATACGACTCAACTCCAACATAATTATTCGGATATAGCTGGCTCTTTTAGGTACTTGGATATTTCCCAGCAACTCCGGTCCATTTACAGTTATAGCTTCTGTGAACATAGTGGCTAAATAATCCCACCGCGTTACATAGGGCAAATATTGTATAATTGTTCGGTTTTCCGCAATTTTTTCCATTCCTCGGTGTAAATAGCCTAATATTGGTTCACAATCAATAACCTCTTCACCATCGAGAGTAACGATGAGTCGAAGAACGCCGTGCATTGATGGGTGGTGGGGTCCCATATTTACTATCATGAGGTCATTTCTTGTAGCTGGTAGATTCATAGTTTTTTACTCGATTCATTTTTTGATGAATTACTGAAAGTAAAAAAAGTTCATTAAAATTCAAGATCTACTAAATCAAATAATTCAAAGCGCCCCTTAACTTCAAACTTAAATTAACGCGTTTTTGATTCGCGAATATCTAACTGATTAATTAATTGTTTATAACGTATTCCATTTTTCTTTGACAAATAAGACAGCACCTTTTGGCGTTTTCCCAAAATTTTCCGGAGGCCTCTCTGAGATAAAAAATCTTTTCTGTGCAATTCCAAATGGGAAGAAAGTTTTCGGATCCTATCAGTGAATCTTAGTATTTGAAATGCAACAGACCCCCTCTTTTCTTCTTTTTCTTCGTGTGCAATAACTGAGATAAATGAATTTTTTACCATAAAATGAAACCTCCCCTAGCTGGTCCTTTTCACTATATATTATTTTATCAATAAAAAAAGTGCTTATCTTTTTTGTATTTGGTATACACACTACAATAATTTGAATTTTTTTTAATTATCAAATATACAAAATATAGTATTAGTATATAAAAAGGAGTACCTAAAATAAAGTCAATCCGTATTTACCCTTTTTTCAGTACCCATTTAATTTATTTTCAACTTGTGGATACATACGCATCCGTATCATAGTGAAGCGACTGCCATTATTCGTATCAAACCAATAGCGATTCATACAAAAAAAATTTTCTAATCGAAAACTAGACCAGTTAAAAGATTTTAATTTACTATTCTTACCTTTTTTTATTTCATTCAAAACTGGACTCTTTGCATTACAAAATGTTGTATTTAGAGGCCTACCACGTCGATTCCCAAAATAGAAAGAATATAGAATTCTCAATTCTCTACGACGTCTAGGAGAGAAAATACGTTCAGGAGCAGAGACATGATAATGGTTTTGAGCTCTCTTTTCTGCCGTCTTTTGATGCTTTGGAATCAATTTATCAGAATTTTTCTTATCAACATGGCGTTTTTTTTGGTACCTTTGGTTAAGTATGGAATCGCTATTCTGAACTAACAAAACACTTACAGTTTCATACGTAATAAATAGTACTCTCTTTTTTCTAGACAGACAAAAGGGTTCGACAAAGAGTATTCCCCTTTTAAGCACAAAACTTTGAATTATATTAATAGTATCACTTTCAAACAACCTTACTTTTTTAAGGTATATAATAAGGTCCCTGTTTTGCCTAGAATCTATAGCAATTTCCTTTGAGTCCATTAGACGGTTACTCTCATGCCAATATTTTTTAAGGATATTGATCGTTTTTGAATTTTTTGAAAAACTCCATCTGAATTGACGAAGCAAATCCCTTCTGAGTATGAAACCGAATGGTGAAAAAACCAATTTCAAGAACGAGCGGTATGTGTATGTTTGTTTCTTTGGAGTCCAAGAGTTTTCAAGAAACAATGCGATTTGTATGTTCGATGGTTTAATTTGAGACGAATTACAAAGTTTCAAAAAGTCTGGAAAAAACCAAAGTTCGAAATTAACGATAGGTAAGTTGAGTATTTTTTCATAATTGAGTCTCATCCAATCAAATTGAGTTTTTTTTGTTGGGTTAATCTCTTTAATTTGATCAAACACGGTAAAAAAATAAAGGAAAATTTCTAACTCATCCCTTTTTTCATTAAGAAAATGAACTCGGTCACGAGTAAGGTGAACATAATTAAAGTCAATATAAGTTTTACTAGGATATCCAGAATAATCGGGACGGGTTCCAATAGTTCTTTTTTTTCTAAAAACAAAGTTTAGAAGTATCCAATCAAAAAATTTTCTATTCAGATCTTTCTTTCTATCGAAAATTTTCTCTTCTAATAGATAATTTTTGACTGCCATACCTAACAGCATATTAACAAAAGGACGTTTCTTTTCGTCGGAATTATAAAAAATATATTGGTTTACATTTACTTGTAAAGATAATCTAGAAATAAAGGAATTCATCTTATCTTCAAACTTAATAAAATGATATGCGAATAGATCGTATCTGTCTTGTTTTTTAACATTTTTTTGGTTTTCGAAGTTAGGGAATTGATCTTTTTCATATGAAAAAGATTTATTAAAATGTTTCTTTTGAACTAGAGGGTGGTGATTTCTTATATTTCCACTCTCGTGTGGTACCAACTGAGATTTATAATAAACCTTTAACCCATTTTTACATTGATCAATTATTCGCAAATTCCGGAGGTTCTTATGCTTTAATTTGGAAAGGAATAGTTTCTGTGTTTCAAAAAACAAATTCTTTATTTCATTTTTAAGAAAAAGAAATGTCTTTTGAGTAGATTGAAAGACAGATTTTAATCTTACCTTATATAAATTAAAATCATTTAAAACCAAAATTTTTGATAATATATAAAAGACATAGTCTTGTGACAAATAAGATGAGTCACAAAAAGTGTTTAATTGATTATTACTAATATTCGAAAGTGACTCTTTTCTTTTTATAAGGGCGATAAGCTTATCGCCTTTTTTGTTTCTTTTATCTATTTTTTCTTTATTTGTTTTAATATTGAAAACATAGTTATTAAATTTTTTTTTTGTTGCTTCAAAAAAAGCAAAAAAAAGCGGTCTTTTCTTTCTATAAAAATGACTCATATAGAAAAGTATTTTTAGATGGACCTTTTCAACGAAAAGGTTTATAACAGAATTTGTTTTGGGAATTTGTTGAACATTTTTTTTTAATCGTTGTAAAATAGTTTTTGGTGATTCCAATCTTTTATTATAATAACTTATTTTGTTCGAACTATTATTTATATGTAGATTTCCAAATTCTTTTTTGTTCGCTTTTGAAATTTTTTGGATTTGGTTTATTATTCTTTTTATTCTATCAGTTCGCTGTTGTATTTTCATTTTTGTCATGAAAAAAGCTATGGAATTTGTAGAGTGAATTTGAATATACGATTCATCCATTTTATTCTTTTTTAGTATTAAATCTTTTTCTTTTTTGTTTTCACTCAATTCATATATTTTTTTCGATTCAAATAATAGAAATTGCTTGCTTTTTGTTAATTTTTTTTTTTTTAGAACTGGAAAATACTTATTTTCAAATTTTTTCTTCAATTTTATAAGTTTTTTTTTAAGTTCTTTAAAAATAGGTTTAAAAAATGAAAGTTGTTTTCGTGTCGAACCAACACGAAGTTCAATTTCTATTCCATAGGATTTTACAAACCAAAACTCGGTTTTTTTTTCTTTATTTTTCAGTGGATAGTTAGCTCTTTTTCGTCGTTTAGGTTTATGCCAAGGTTTCAGCTGAAAAGGAAATAGAATCCTTATATGAATATTTTCTAAAGAAAAGTTCGAAAAAAAGTAAGAAAGGCTTTGAAGAAACTCTTTTTTGAATCTAGGCGCTCCCCTTTTGAAATAAAAAAATCCATGTTTGAAAAAGGGAATCGCATTATAAGTACAAAGAACATGCGTTTCTTTCCACCAATCCCGGAAATCTTCGGACCATTCAGGACATTGAAATAATACTATACGACCAATATTTTTAACTATTATCAATGATGGCAATATTATATATTTTCTCAGAATTGATTTGGTTACTACAAGAAAAACTCTTAGCTGTTGACCATTTTCAAAATCCCAGCCTGTGCTTTGTAGGATAAGTGCTTTTTCTATTATTTCATAATCCTCTAATTCGTATTCCGTTTTTGTGTCAGTTTCTTTCCTTTTCATTTTCAATAGCCAGTTTTTAAAATGTTTATAAAAAGAAGGGAATTTGGCTTTTTGTTCCAAAAAAAGGGGGGACTGTACATTTCGAATGACTTTAGAAATGACTGTTTTACGCTTTTTATATGCCGGTGCATTCCTCATCATGTTTCGTCGAAAATCCGATTCTTCTAAATAACGTATCAAGAAAGTGTCTGTACTACTACTATCAGGATTGTCGTCCATATCTTGATCTTCTAGGTCATAAGTCAAAAAAGATCTAATGTTGTAGTT